TTTGGTGATATGGAATATTTGAACGAAAAAGGAAGTGTATTAAAAAAGACTTATTTTCTCTCATTTCAAAATTTTTACAAATATCAATTAATTCAGCGTTTGGATTATTGGAGTTATCGTGTCATTAGTTTAGGATTTACCTTTTTAACCATAGGCATTCTTTCTGGAGCAGTATGGGCTAATGAAGCATGGGGTTCGTATTGGAATTGGGACCCTAAGGAAACTTGGGCATTTATTACTTGGACCATATTTGCAATTTATTTACATACTAGAAAAGATTCAAAATTGCAAGATCAAGGTACAAATTCGGCATTTGTAGCTTCTATAGGATTTCTCCTAATTTGGATATGCTATTTTGGGATCAATATATTAGGAATCGGGTTCCATAGTTATGGTTCATTCCAATTACTATCTAATTGAATAAAATAAACTACATAAAGAATACATAAAAAAATCGTCTGATACACAATGAAATTTTGTGCAAGTTTTTGAGAACCTTTTAAATAGAGGAATTATTCAAATGGTTCTCAAAAACTAAAAACTTTAGATGTATCTCATTAAAATTTTAATTCACCCTTCTTTTTTTTTTTTCATTGTAACAACGAAGAATCGTTAAAATATGAAAGTCAAAGAATTCTAAGACTTTCTTTTCAATTAATGAAATTCATTTCATTTAATATGAAATATAAAAAACAATTAGTATCTATAAAAATAATTAGATAATAGAACTTGTACCTTGTCAACCGATAACGGGAGAACGAAATCAGGATAAATACCAATTCCTATTACAGGTAGAAAGATACAGATCGAAACAAATAGTTCTCGTGGTCCAGAATCAAAAAAATTCGAATTTGGAATATTGAATAGCTTGTATCCATAGAAAATCTGACGTAACATAGATAATAAAAAAATAGGAGTTAATATCATTCCAATTGCCATTACAAAAGTAATCAAAATTTTTGGCATTGGGATAGATATCCCCCCCATCTCTTCGAGATAAACAAAACATATTCTATCACAACTTGTTCCTGCTAAGAAAAAAAGTGCAGCACCAATCAATCCATGAGAAAGTATTTGTAAAATGGCTCCATTAAGTCCCATGCCAGTTATAGAACCAATTCCTATAATTATGAAACCCATGTGAGATACGGAAGAATAAGCAACACGTTTTTTTAAATTGCGTTGACCAAGAGAGGTTGAAGCTGCATAAATGATTTGTATTGTTCCTACTATCACCAACCAGGGAGATAATCTAGAATGAGCGTGAGCTAATAATTCCATATTGATCCGAATCAATCCATATGCTCCCATCTTTAATAAGATTCCAGCTAAAAGCATACATGTACTGTAATGTGCTTCTCCGTGGGTATCTGGTAACCATGTATGTAGGGGTATCATCGGCGATTTGACAGCATAAGCAATAAGAAAACCAAAATATAGTATTATTTATAATGCTGCAGGATACGATTTATTAGCTCATTTTTCTAAATCTAATGTTGGTTCATTGGAACCATATAAACCTATACCTAGAACTCCTATTAAGAGAAAAATGGAACCTCCGGCAGTGCAAAAAATCAACTTTGTAGCCGAGTACAGGCGTTTTTTTCCTCCCCACATGGATAAAAGTAAATAAACAGGAATTAATTCTAATTCCCACATGATGAAAAAAAGTAAAAGGTCTCGAGAAGAAAATGATCCTATTTGGCCACTATACATTGCTAACATCAATAAATAGAAAAATCGCGGATTTAGAGTAACTGGCCAAGCTGCTAAAGTAGCTAAAGTAGTGATAAATCCTGTCAGTAAAATGGGTCCTATGGAAAGTCCATCGATTCCCAGTCTCCAGTGAAAATCAAAAAGATTGATCCATTTCAAATCCTCCTTCAATTGGGTTAATGGATCGTCCAATTTGAAATGATAACAAAATACATAGCTCATTAGAAGGAGCTCTAGTATACATATACATATAGTGTACCACCTATACACCTGATTTCCCCTATGAGGGAAAAAGACAATTGAAGAACCCGCGAATATGGGCAAAACAAGAAGTATTGTTAACCAAGGAAAATAACTCGTGATAAAGACAAGATAAAATTAGACCAGAAAAGCCCGTGCTCGGGAGAAGAATAATATATTTTCTTTTCTCGAGCACGGGCTTTTGTCAGTAAAGAGGAATCAACTGATTCAAGTGGAGTTTTTTGTCAAATATCAATAGGAAAGACCCATGCTGCGAGTTGTTTCATGCCATAAATAAACACGGACACTCAAAAAATCCGTTGGACAAGCGGATTCACATCTTTTACAACCTACACAATCCTCGGTTCTTGGGGCAGAAGCAATTTGCTTAGCTTTACATCCGTCCCAAGGTATCATTTCCAATACATCCGTGGGACAAGCTCGAACACATTGGGTACATCCTATACATGTATCATAAATCTTTACTGAATGTGACATTGGGTCTATAAATTCCAATTTTGAACACAAAAGATTTTCAATCTGGTAAAATAAGAAAATGAAATAAATCATATATTTTTATTGTAGACACCAGACGAATCAATGATTTATAAAAATCTTAAGAATTAATCTATTTTTTAATCTGTTTATGATAAAGGGCCAAGATACTTTGATTTCCATTTCAATAACCATTAAATATGAGAATATGAGTTTACAAATTCAATTCATGTTAATTTTACTTAATTTTACTATATATCTATATAGATATAGAAATCTAATATTTTATAAATAGAATAGAATATAGAAATCTAATTCAGGATATGATAATATATTATATATCAAATCAATACATTTGTTATTAGGTTAGTGATAGAATAGGTTAGTAACTCTAAATCATAAATCTATATGAAAAAATATAAGAAAATAAATAAGAAAATAATATGAATAGAATTCAATAGAATATTTTTAGAATATTTTAAAAGTCTTATGTTTTTCTTTATATGGGAAAATAGAAGAATTATGACTAATTATTCAGCAAATTCGATTGATTGATACGAGTTGATTTTCTGTTACGATGGATCGACGAAACAATAGCTAGCCCAATAGCTGCTTCAGCAGCTGCAATGGCTATAACAAAGATTGCAAAAATTTCTCCTTTTAATTGTCGACTATCAAATATATCGGAAAATGTGACGAGATTTATATTCACCGAATTCAGTATAAGCTCAAGACACATAAGTGCTCTAACCATGCTTCGGCTTGTGATCAGTCCATAGATACCGATAGAAAATAAATAAACACTTAGACAAAGTACATGTTCTAACATCATTGATAAATTCCTCATCTATCTCAATTCATTTCAATATGAGAACAAAAATTAAACCGATTCAGTTGACTAGAATAGAAGAATTACAGAACAAAAGAAGATATTCACAGTAGATTGAGATTCAATCCATTTTCATTCTTGAAATTTCAAGAATGAAGTTCTTATTAGACTAGATTATTGATATTAGATTATTGACGAGCCATAGTAATTGCACCTATCAAAGAAACTAAAAGAATTATAGAAATGAGTTCAAAAGGAAGATAAAAATCTGTGGATAAATGAATCCCAATTTGTTGAACGTTACTTATTAAGTCCTTTTCTATAATCTGATTTGATCTTGTAGTCCGAAAAATTCCGTACCATGACGTATTTGGGATAGTAGTCATTAATGAAAAAAAATACTTGTACAAACCAATGAAGTGATTCTATCTCCAATGGTCCACAAATAGGAATCATTGGAATATTCTGAATCGTTCATGAACATCACAGCAAATATGATTAATACATTTATGGCTCCCACATAAATAAGGAACTGCGCGGCAGCTACAAAATAGGAATTCAATGAAATATAGAATAAGGATATACAAACGAGAACCAATCCCAATGAAAAGGCAGAATCAATGGGATTGGTAAGTAATACTACTCCCAGACCTCCTAATATAATAACTGATCCCAGAAATACTACAATAATATCATGTATTGGTCCAGGTAAATCCATTCTGAAATAAAAGATAAATAAATAAGTCAAAATATTTCATGACCTTACTAAGGATTCAGTAAAGGAACTATTTTTTTATATGAGACCTTTCTAATTGAATGAAAAAGAATGAAAAAAAATGGATATCATTAGATAGATAAAATAAAATTCTTTGGCTAATCCTACTTTATTCTAATTTATTCTAAACCAAAGCTTAGTAATTGGTAATCGTTCTTGAACCAAGGAAGGGGTTTTTATTTTTTCATTTGATTTGTTGAATCCATAACTGTTTGAATTGTATAATCTCCAATTATTGAAACTGGTAACCGACCTAAAGAAATTTGATTATAATTCAATTCGTGACGATCATAAGTGGAAAGTTCATATTCTTCAGTCATTGATAAACAGTTTGTTGGACAATACTCGACACAGTTACCGCAAAATATACAGACACCAAAATCAATACTATAATGAAGCAGTTGTTTTTTCTTAATATCTTTTTCCAATTTCCAATCAACAATAGGAAGGTCTATTGGACATACGCGGACACATACTTCACAAGCAATACATTTATCAAATTCAAAGTGGATTCGACCACGAAAACGCTCTGATGTGATTGATTTTTCATAAGGATATTGAATAGTTACAGGTAAACGATTTGTATGGGATAAGGTAATTATGAAACTTTGTCCAATGTACCTTGCGGCTCGTATTGTTTGTTTGCCATAATTCATGAACCCAGTAATCATAGGTAACATATTTTAGATATCCATCAATAAGATTGATGTTTATGTTTCTTGGGTGAGATAAGTTAGAAATATAGAATATTCATTATTGTTTTCTCTTAATTTCTTATTTTTATTTCTACCTTTTTTCTTTCTACTTTATAGTGAAACAAGTTGAAAAGAAGTTGTCAATAATAGATTACCTAGAGAAATAGGTAAAAGAAATTTCCATCCAAGATTTAATAATTGATCCATTCTCATCCTAGGTAAAGTCCATCTTGTTGTGATAGGAATGAACAGAAACAAATAAGCTTTAGCTAATGTAATAAAGATACTAATTGCTATTACAAAGACTCTAAACATTTTATTTATTCCAAAAAGTTCAGTAAGAGATATGTACGGAATAGAAAAATTCCACCCACCTAAATAAAGAACTGTTACAAATAATGAAGAAACTAATAGATTTAGGTAAGAAGCAAGATAAAAGAATCCGTATTTTATACCTGAATATTCGGTTTGATAACCTGCTACTAATTCCTCCTCTGCTTCTGGTAAATCAAAAGGTAATCTTTCACATTCTGCTAGAGAAGATATTAGAAAAACTAGAAATCCTATGGGCTGACGCCACAGATTCCATCCCCCAAAACCATATTTGGACTGTGCCTCAATTATATCAACTGTACTTGAACTGTTAGATAATTCTAGTCGATGATAACATCACTGCTCCCATCGTATTCCAAAACCGTACATGAAACCTAAGCTTCATAAGGCTCCTTTATGGCCACAAAGAAATGTAAGGTAAGGACTAGTTTAGTATTCTTGCTCTCCTTGGACCCTAGGTAAATACAATGTAAAGATAAACTGGATGTTGGAGAGTCCTCAATTCGACCAATAAAATTCTGTCTGCTAGAATAAGAAAAAGCACTTCCGAATGGATCTCATCCCTTATAATAAGAATATTCTAATGAATAGAATCAAAAATTCTTTTTGTTCAGCAATAACTTAAGCCTTCAATAAAATACTGGTTATATTCATAAATAGAAAGATTTAGACATTAGTTAATGAATCATGATAAGAATTTCCATATGCATATGTATCAAGAAAGAAAGATTTTCTTATTATTCCCGTTTTATTCTTTTTTATTTTTTTATTATATTATCATATTGCATTCTATTTGTCTTGTTCCTTTTCTTCTTTCTCAAAACTAAAAAAAGAAAAGAAAATACTAATAACTGAACTAAGAAAAAAAGAATTAAAAAATCAAAAGGAACAAGGATAATAATAAGAAACTCAAAGAAGAAATTCAAATTTAATTAACGAGTTTTTGGTTCCCGAATATCTAACTGATCTATTAATTTCTTATAACGCATTTTATTTTTCTTTGACAAATAAGTCAATAATCGTTGACGTTTTCCCAGAATTATTCGTAGACCCCTTTGCGATAAAAAATCTCTTTTGTGCAATTGTAAATGTGAAGTAAGTCTCCGTATCTTATTGGTGAAATGGGATACTTGAAATTCAACAGACCCACTATTTTCTTCTTTTTCTTCTTGTGTAATAACTGAGATCAATGATTTTTTGACCATAAATTAAAGTTTCTATTTTTCTTTTCTTTGAATTTTACCGATCGGGAAAAATAATAATATTTCTTAGGCCAGTTATTTTTATCTAGTATACATCAAAATTGTATTTTATTCATATACTACTTTGTTTTTTATTTATGTGGTTTATGTTTTGTATATTTGATCCAAATATACAAAACATATATGTATTCAGGAACTAGAACAATTGATTTTTACTTAAAAGGATTCCGCTCTTCCTAGTGAAAATTAATACACTATGAAATTAGCATCATGTATTAGAATATTACACAGTGTATATGTTTCGGCTTTTATCTACCTAATCTACCTAATAAATTAATCCACTATAAATCTTTTTCATTTTTCATTGGGATTGAATTCATTCTGAATTGTGAATACATATGTATTCTTGACATACTAAAACGACTGCCATTATTGGTATCAAACCAATAGCGATTCATACAAGCTACATCTTCTAATCGATAATTGGGCCAAAGAAACAATTTGAATTTAATGAGATTTTTTCTATCTGTATTAATATGTTTGTTCTCATTGAAAAATTTCCCACATTTTCTTATTTTGTTTTCGTTGCAAAATCTTGGACTTCTATCCACAACATTAAAATTTGGCAAATTGAAACAAATTCGAATTCGAAATTCTCTACGACGTCTGGGAGATAGAATATTTTCAGGAATAAGTAAATCATAATGATTTTTGTCTCCACTCAAAAATATGTTGCTGTGTCGTGCAATGGATTTTTCAACCTCCTTTTTATCAATATATCTTTTTTTTGTGTATTTTGGATTTGTTTGGTGTTTCTTATTATCAACCAATGAAATATCCATAGTTTGATATATAATAGATTTTCCGTTCCTTCGTATAGATAGACAAATTGGTTCAATAATAAATATTCCCTTTCTTATCAATTCTGCAAGAACTAGGTCCTTTTGAATCAGCATTTCATCTAGATTTATTTCACCTCTTTGAATCGAAGATATAGCAATATCCTTTGGATTTATCAGTCTAAGTAGGAGACAATATACCCTGATATTTTTCATTATTTTATTATTCAAGGGATCAGCCCATCTTAGTTGAAAAAGGAAATATTTTTTCAAAAAAAAATCCAGTTCCGTTTCATTCTTGCTCTTATATTGTTTTATATCCTTTTTTAGTTTGAATCTTGCGTAATCTTCTTCAACCTTGGAATTTCCTAATTCAAGATCTTTTTTTTTTTTATATGATTTCTTTGGATTTACGTTAATGTTTTTACTTGTTTCATTTATAGAAAAATGAAAAAGGAGTGATTTGATTGGGATGATCCAAGGTTGAATCTTATATACATCAAAAAGTAGCACAAATTCTGGGAAGAACCAAGTTTCTAGATTGGATATAGTATCATGATTTGATGCCGTATGATAGAACCTTTTTTGATTGCATGGGAATGAAAAAAAAAGATCTTTTTTTTTCATTTTTTTTAAATTATTAATTTCAGTCTTAGTATTTTTATGAATCTTGATGCCAATATGTGCATTGGCCCAGATCTCAATATTCTTTATAAAACAAAGATGAAGAATTCTACAATCAAAATATTTTCTATCCAAACTATTTCTATTTCTATCAATAAGATATCCTTTTTCTAGATAATCATTACTCGGTATACTTACTAATACATAAAATAATTCAGGTTTCAATGTATTGAAATGATATGGAATTTCTTGGTCCCCGTTTCTTTCTAATGTTGATTCAGAAGTGTATAAATTAGGGAGGCTTATGTAATTATAAGATAAAAGATCATATCTGTAATGTTTTTTCCATTTGTTTTTTTGACTCATAAATGAATTTACTGCATAGTCATTTTTTTTCATGGAATAAATGAATTGATATTTTTTATATAAATCCAATTGGTTTGATTCCTTGTTTTTAATCATACAATGTTTATTTATTCTATTTCGGTATTCTTTAGGTACTAATCGAGACCTTTTTTTTTGAGATAAATCGTATTGATAAGAAACTTTTAACCAATTTTTCCATTCGTTCATTACATATGTATGAATTTTTTTATGTCTTGATTTAGAATTAAATATTCCGTGGATCATAAAATAGTTTTTTAAATTATCCTTAAAAAAAGGATAGCTCCCTTGATATTGAAGTACAGGTCTCAATTGAGACTTATTAAGTAATTGATTTTGTGATATTTTGTAAAAAACATATGCTTGGGACAGGGAAGATAAGTTCCAATAAGTATTGGAATTTTGATTGCTATTCTTAGTATTATCAGTATTTGAAAACAATTCTTTTATAGTCAAAATAAAATTCATTGTATTTTGATTTGTTTCATCAATTCCTTCTTGTTCTTTATTTATTTCATTGTTGTAAATGGGTTTATTAAAGATCTTTTTTGTTGATTCAAAGAAAAGTTGTGTATTTATCTTAGAAATGGTAATGGTACATAGCAAAATATCTATGTAGATTTTTTCAATGAATGATTTAATAAAGTAGTGTGATTTACGCATTAATCGGATATTCTTCTTTTTTAATGTTTTCCAAAAATGTTTCTGTGATCCCGATCTTTTATTATCATAAATTATAACTATTTCTTTTTTTTTCTTGTCTTTTGCGGTTCGTTCAATTTGATTCTTGATTTTGATTGTTTTATCAGAAAGATCTTTAATTCTTCTTTCTATTAGTGAATAATTTAACCAATCCATTGTTCGATTTATAACGAACGATTCTCGAAGAATCTTATTATTTCTTTTGAAATCTTTTTTTTTTTCATTCGGTTCATATACTTTTTTTATCCTCAATTCAAATAAGAAATTTGGATTTACTTTCTCCAGTTTTTTCATTATTAGGTTGATAACTCGAACTCTTTTTATGACTCCTTTTGTTTTTTCTTTTATAACTTTTAAAAAGGATTTTATTTTTTTATTGAAAAATTTTAGAACTTGTAAAAATCTTTTTTTTGCTTTTTTTTTTATTTTTTGGAGTTCTTTATAAATAGGTTCAAAAAAAAAAGGTCGTTTCCGGGGAAAACCAAAGGGAAGTTCCGCTTCCATTCCCCAGACTGTTAAAAAACAAAAATTTGTTTTTTTCTCTTTTTTTTTCATTATATTTATATGAGGAGATCGTGCCTTAGATTTTCTCCAAGGTTTTAGACAGAAAGGATATAGAATCTTTATCTGAATACCATTTATTAACCAATCTTGGGGAAATTCTGTTTCTGATAATTGAACACCATTATAGGTACATTTAATATGCATTTCTCTATTCCATTCCTTAAAATCCTCGTCCCACTCGGGAATTTGGAATAATAACATACGGAAAATATTTTTGGCTATTATTAATGAAGGCAATATAATGTATTTTCTAAGAAAAGATTGGGTTACTAACATCAAACCTCTTATTACTTGAGTAAATATAAAGGTATCCCAAGCTTCTGATATTTCTATCTGTTCATTTTTATAGTTTTTTTCCTCTTTATCCTTTTCTTCTTTTGTATCTTCATTTTCAAAATAGGAAATTGTGAATTCTGATTCTTGTTTTCTGTCCATCCGATTCCTAAAAATTAGATTCTTTATATCGTTTATATCGAAAGAGGAAAAAAAAGAAGTTTTGTCTAGACGATCCAAAAAAAGCGGGGAATGTACATTTACTTGAAATAGGTCCCAAATAACTGTTTTACGTCTTTTAGCGCGCATGGATCCTTTGATTAGATTGC